CTTTTAATTAGAATAGAATAATTCTTTCTAATTAGAATAAAAAAACTAAGAACAGATAAACTAAGGGCTTGTATTGGATTGGCACTAATATCCACATAAATACAAACAAAACCACTGTAGGTAAAAGGATAAATAAAATGAAATAAGAACTTTCAAAAATAAGATAGATATAAATAGAACAAGAGTGAAGGAAGGGATAGTATAGAAAAGTTTATACAAAGCTAAGCTATATATATATACAAACTACCCACACCCCCCTTTTTTTGTATTTCATTAAATTCAGTGTCTTTAATTAAGACAAAGATCCGTAAAAACCCCTGCCTTCTTTAATTTAAAATAAAATATCATGAACAGTTCCTGTCGTTTGAGTGCCTTTGAAAATTAAAGGAAATATCGAATCGGAGGAACGTTTAAATAAGTTTTCTTTTTGAGTGGATCATAAAAACCCACTTTCCGAACAGCTCTTCCTTCTCTTCGTACTCAAACATCACTTGTAACGATTCGATAAAGGATTCGTTGGTATATATATAAGTGGATAAAAATTGCATTCAAAATGTGTATCATTGTAAGGTGTGAGACGTAAAACTTTTTTCTCAGTAACTAACGTAAATAGGAAGAGATAAGGGGAATAAAATAAGAATGTGATCAAAAAACCGTTCAACTTTTTTTGTTTTGAATTTGAAGTTTGATATCTGTTTCCCCCGTCCCTGAAAAAAAAAAGATAGATTCAATTCCATTTCCATATTATTTGAGCACAATCAACTTTTTGAAAAATAAATTAGTCCAAGAAAAGTTATTAAAAATATGAAACGAAAGAAGAATTGCATTTATTATTCTCTTAATAATAAAAAGGTTGCCAAAGCCGGTCATTTTTTTTTTTTATGTATAGAATAGGTATACGCTGGGACGGAAGGATTCGAACCTCCGAATAGCGGGACCAAAACCCGTTGCCTTACCACTTGGCCACGCCCCATTTCTATTCAACTCAACACTAATAAAAACTAATATAGGTATTAGTTCTTCGTCAATTCCCGTTCCAATAAATATCTTATGAAATAGATTAGTTTATTGCTCAGATTTTAATATATGTAGATATAGAATTAAACTAAATTTATTGATCATAATATATAATTCAATTAAGATATTGTATGAAAATATGATTCCTTCTATTCTTTTTTGATTTGAGAATTGAAGGATTTTTGATTGAGTGAGGTTTATCAATAAGGGTTTTTGTCTATCTTACTTTATTTTTATTTTATATAAATAAATTTTGATATCATCATTAATAATATTTTAATAACTCAATATTTTAATAACTCAATCAAAATAGAATTATCTTCAAGAAAATAGAATTATCTTCAAGAATAAATATCTTCAAGAATAAAATTTGATTATGCTTAATATTTTTAGTTTGTTTTGTATCTGTTTTGATTCGGCTATTTATTCAAGCAGTTTTTTCTTCACAAAATTGCCCGAAGCCTACGCTTTTTTGAATCCAATTGTAGATGTAATGCCAGTCATCCCTGTGCTCTTTTTTCTATTAGCCTTTGTTTGGCAAGCTGCTGTAAGTTTTCGATGAGGTTTTTAATACTGTCCTAAAATAATTTATTCAAGAAAAAAAAATTCTAACAATTTATAAGATCAGATAAGTCTTATAGTATAAGCCCTCCCCCAATTCAAGCATTCAAGTTATTATATAGACGCGAAAAATAAAATGGGGCTTACCCTATTCGATATTACTCATTCTAAACATTTTTCCATTCCCTTGAACTTGAAAGGGAGCCCTATATTATAAATTATAAGAGTCCTCCACAATATCTAATTGTAGGTGTGAAGGCAAATTCTTGGCAATGAAAGACTCAACTCTTATTCCAAATGAATTTATAAAAAATCTTTTCTATTTCTAAAAACTACTTCATTTCTTGATATCAAAATTATTGTGATCAAAATTATTGTGATATAGGGTATAAAAATAGAGAATCTATTTTCTTTTTTTCCAAACCAAAATTGGAGATTGTGTAATGCTTACTCTCAAACTCTTTGTTTACACAGTAGTGATATTCTTTGTCTCTCTCTTCATCTTTGGATTTTTATCTAATGACCCGGGGCGTAATCCTGGCCGCGAAGAATAAAAAATAAGAGTTTTGACTTGCTTTTAAATATTTTTAGCATTTTTATCTATCCTACATCTTTAACTATTAAATTAAAAAATTTGAAAGGTAAAAAAATACCAAATAATCAACGGAACCGGAAAGAGAGGGATTCGAACCCTCGGTACGAATAATTCGTACAACGGATTAGCAATCCGACGCTTTAGTCCACTCAGCCATCTCTCCCAATGGAAAAACAATAATTACTATGTTATATTACACAAGAGGTAATACTTAAAAAACCTTTTTCTATTTCTCTTTTTTTTTTCATCGCTCTTTAACGTTAATTACTCTGTTAAATTTTTTTATTCTATTTTCTTTTTATTCTTATATTATATTACTTTTATTAA